GGAACGGTTGTCTCGAACTGCTTCATAGCATTATCGATTAGAAATGCATTTTCTAGCATTTGACTCCGCACCACCAAAGTATTTAGTCGCCCCCTGGAAAGATAGCCCAGAAAGTTGATATAATCTTTGTATAAGTGGTTTATATGAATCCTTCCGGGTTGAGACCACACGTGAAAATGCCATTGCCATAAATTGACAAGGTAATATTTCCATTTATTCATCAGAAGAGGCATATCTTTTGAAGCCAGAACGGATTTTCCTTGATATCTAACATAATGCATGATAGGATGCTTGAACAGCCATAAGTTGTCCTGAAAATCATTAACAAAGACTTGGACAAGATCTTCTACTTTTCCATAAAAAGAAATTCGCTCAAAAAGGAGTCCTGAAGATGTTGATCGTAAATGAGAAGATTGGTTACGGAGAAAAAAGAAGATTGATTCATATTCATATACATGAGAATTATATAGGAACAAGAAAAATCTTGGATTGCTTGTTGAAAAAATGGAATTTGATTTCTTTGGAGTAATAAGACTATTCCAGTTAAAATACTCATGAAGAAAGAATCGCAATAAATGTAAAGAGGAGGCATCTTTTACCCAATAGCGAAAGGCTCGAACCAAGATTTCCGGGCGAATGGGGTAGGGTATTAGTACATCTAAGACATAGTGTAAATGTGAGAAATTGTTCTCGAAAAAAGGAAATATTGAATGAATTGATTGGAAATTATGAGATTTCGCCATTTCTTTTTCTTTCCCTTCTAAGAAAGCTACTAATCGCAGGGAAAATGGAATTTCCACAATGACTGAAAATCCCTCCGATATCATTTGCGAATAAAATTGATTGTTGTGTCCAATAAATTGATTTGGATTAGAATCCTTAGCATAAATACTCAAATGAATCCGTTGATACGTCCGACTAATTAAACGTTTCACACTGAGTGAACTAGATTTATTGTCATAACCCCCATTTTCCAACGGAATCGTCGATCTATTTAAACCGTGATCATGAGCAAGTGTATAAATATACTCTCGAAAAAGAAGTGGGTATAGGAAGTTGTGTTGCTGAGATCTATCTAGTTCTAAATGGATTTGATATTCTTTCATTTGAAATTAGATTGCAACAAAAGGTAAGGTATTTATTGGATTATCAAATGATACATTGGGTTATCAAATGATACATAGTGCGATACAGTCAAAACAAAGTATTGTAGTAAAGAAAAAAATGGATACCTTGGAAACGGGTAAACTCATTACCGGATTCTCGATTTTATCATTTTTGAATTGGTTTATGTTTGTTATAGTATAAATAGGTGGTTAGAAATCCTTTATTTTTGCAATCCAACCGCTCTTTTGATTTTGGAAAACAAAATATCTTTATCAATATACTGCTTCTTCTACACATTCATCTCCAACCCATAATAGGGACAAACTCATAGTTAGGACTCATTAAAAAAATAGCTAATCGACTCGCGGAAAACCCCTTCCCCGCATTAGGAACTAATATCTTTTTAACGTTTAATTAGATCGGGGAATTATTCAAATTCAATTCAGAAGAGAAGCTCGTTCCTTTTTATTTCCCGAGAATTGGAACCATAAGGCTCTATCCATTTATTCACTCGACCCAACTTTGAATTCCATTTTTTGTTCTGCGCCAACAACTCAAACCCTATTTTGAAGCCATTGAATCAGAATAAAGTATTCTCCAAATTTTCCATTGATACGACATGCTGGTTTTTCCATTCATTCCTTTCAGGATCAGTCGTGGTCTTACAAACTCTCCCGATGGTATGGACGAATCCTTTGTTTCATATAAATGTGTAAAAGATGCTAGCCGCACTTAAAAGCCGAGTACTCTACCGTTGAGTTAGCAACCCGAATAATTCGAATGGGTGGATACAATCGGAATAAAAAAGAAATAAAAGAAAAGAAATGAAATTGCACAACGGAATCAAAATATTAAATTAGCAAGAAATCGACTAACAAAATTTAGAATCGATTGGGAACATAAAAAAAAGACTTCTTGTATAACAGTGAATCCAGCGAACCCATTACTTTAATTTTGAATTTTGAATGAAGTAAAGAAAAAAACCAAACCTCTGTTACGGAGATAAATAGGTACGGAGATAAATGGATCTGTTTATCCTTATCCACGATCGAATTATAGTTGTTCGATACGCTGTTGTCAATATGACGGTGAATGTTGAATATTAATGTTAAGAAAAGAATCTAAAAAAATAAAATGGCGAAAACAAAAAGAATGAATTTATTAATTTAATTAAAATATTAAAATAAAAAAAAATTATAAAATGAAATAAATAAATAATATAGAAAAGAAATAATTTAGAAATGCTTTTGAAAAAAAAATCGAAAAGAAAAAGAAAGAACTTGCGTTAGATTTGCACTACATATTTACTATACATAAATACAAATAGATACATAGCTATAGCTGAAAGAATAAAAAAAAAAGAAATCTCGGGTTGACATTGATTCAATCAATCAATATAAGTAAAATAAACAAGGTGAATCCCTTGTTTTGTGATTTGTTAATAGATTTACAACGACAAACTATAAAAAGCCCGGTTTCGATTGCGAGTAATGTAAATTTTCGATTTCTCGACCCAATTAGTTCGTTGTATTCATTTGATCTTTTTTATATGCATCTTATATCAATAAAATTCTAGCAATAAAATTGATTTTTGTTCTTCTGCTTATTTTTTTTGTCCTTATACTTCCAGAACATTATACTTTATGGGAGCAATATTAAATAGGGATAAAAAATAGGTATGAATAGAACAAAAAAGGGGGGAGTAGTAAAGAAAAAGTTATACAAAACTATATAGGAGTCATCCACACCCTCTTTTTTTATTCTATATCCTCGATGCAATTTCGTTTAATTAAGATGAAGTTCCTTAAAAATCCCAGCCTTCTTTGAAATATCATGAACCGTTCCTGTAGGTTGAGCGCCCTTGTCAAGGAAATCTAAAATAGCAGGAAGATTTAAATGGGTTTGATTATTTATCGGATCATAAAAACCCACTTTCCGAAGATCTCTTCCCTCTCTTCGGGATCGAGCATCGATTGCAACGATTCGATAAACAGCTCATTGGGATAGATGTAGATGAACAATACCCCCCCTAGAAACGTATAAGAAGTTTTCTCCTCGTACGGCTCGAGAAAAAATGATTAGAAATTGTGTGATTTAAGTCCTTCTTTTTCGAAAATTCGAAAAAAAAAAAAGCATTCGTACTCTCATAACTCAAGTTGGATAACTTTTAAATAGCCCAAAAGAAAATCTTTAGGGATTTCTTTTTTTGAGTGGTCTCTAACCCCTTTTTTGTTTGTCTCGTTTCGAATCGATTTTTTGATTCTTAATTCCCATTCTGATCTAATTGTTGAGACAATTGAAAACGGTATTTCCTTGTTCCAGGATCCTTTTTATCTTTGCCTTGAATCATTGGGTTTAGACATTACTTCGGTGATCTTTCGTTTTCAAAAATGGCGGCAACACACCCCTTTTTGCGATTTTTTTCTATCAAAGAATCATACGAACAATTGATTCCTGCATGATACACTTTTCATCGAAAGAGTTTTACCAATTCCAACAAATTGTCGTTTTGGATTTCAAAATTGTTCGAATCGGATTCTTTCAATTTATATATCGAAAATATACTTACGAAGTTTGTTACAACTTATTGATTGGTATTAACCCTAGATCCTTGCCCCTGCGAAATGAACAAATACTTTCTACTCAAGCTCCATCATGTCCTATTTACACTACACCCCAACAAAAAACGAGAATTCTAGTAGAACAGAACAAAGTATGTCGAGCCAAGAGCCCATTCATTTCTAGATAATCTACAATCTAAAATGGCGGATGAAAAAAAAAAATCCACAGCGGATCGTGTCCTTCAAGTCGCACGTTGCTTTCTACCACATCGTTTCAAACGAAGTTTTACCATAACATTTTTTCGAGTTTTGAACCGGTATGTAATTGATTCAATTATGGAATCATGAATAGTCATTGCTTCGGTCAATACCCAGTCCTTTTTCCTTCGATATGAAAGGAATAGTTAGTTAATTTATGAGGAAGAAGCCTCAGTAAGAATTATGAGGAAGAAGCCTCAGTAAGAATTGAATTTCACCCTCTATTTTAATTTTATTGTTTTCATTTTATTGCATGAATGCAATATTTCTTTTTATTTCTAAATAAAACAAAAAAGAACACGAATAAAAATAAAAAGAAAATAAAGTAAAAAGTAAATATAGAGGATGAAGATATATGAATGGACCCCGTCTCAATTATTAATTATGATTAAATACATTTCCAATTATTAATTAGAGCCAAACATCAAATACCTCCAGCTCAAAGAAAATTAATCCATATGAAACTCGATTGATTATGAGATCTTACATCGCTCACGAACTCGTATGGACCCCACTCCCAATTCATTCTGGGGGATGATTAATCATAAATAAAAATAGGATCCTATTTGATACGGGATGCTAGACTCTTTTGTATAGATAAAAAGCCAAAAGGGTCCAGATTACGTCATTCTTTACTATACTTTTACCCTAAACCGGTCTTAGAAACTTAATTCCATTGATTGAATTCAAACAGTACCACGAATACCCTCTTGTTTAGATTTCAAGAAATGAAATAAAAAATTGGGGAGGTTTTCGCATTTCGATTTAGAATGTATCCTTGCAAATTCACGGAGGTAGGGTATGTAGGGATTTTTTAAGCCACTCACTTACATATCAAAGTGAAAGGGAGGGGGAGGGCCCATCCGACTTTTTTTGAATTCAAACTCTTGTGATCTATGTTGCCATCTTACTTGGATCACAAATGGATTCCATTTTATTTTCGTATTATTTGAACTCGATTCAATTTATGAAAAAACATCTTATTCAGAGAAGAGTTTTGAAAATTCGAAACAAGAAGTCCATTTTATCAAAAATTAGACTCTTAAAAAAATTATACTCTGAAAGAGAGGTTGCTCAAAAAAGTAATTTGGAGTCTGATATTCGGATATATATAAGAGGTCGCTCTGGGACGGAAGGATTCGAACCTCCGAATAGCGGGACCAAAACCCGTTGCCTTACCGCTTGGCCACGCCCCATTTTAATTTCTTTTCTATTCGATACTAATAAACACTAATATTGGTTGTTCGTCAATTCCCGGCCAAATCTCTATGGAATAAATTAGATTCTTTTTTTTAAGATTTTGACACAAGTAGATGCAGAATTAAACTCCATTTATTGATCATTACATAGAATTCAATTAAGATATTGTATGAAAGTATGATTTCTTCTATTCTCTTGTGAGAATTGAAGGATTTTTGTTTTGATTGGTTCGGTTCAAAGAAGTATTTTTTTGTCTACCTTACTTTCTTTTCGTCATTTTTATCATTTTTAGCTTATATCAATAACATATTTTTAACTCAATCAAAATACAATTATCTCCAAGAACAAAATGTTTGTTATGCTTAATACCTTTAGTTTGATCTATATCTTTCTTAATTCTGCCCTTTATTCGAGTAGTTTTTTATTCGGCAAATTACCCGAGGCGTACGCTTTTTTGAATCCAATTGTAGATGTTATGCCAGTAATACCTCTTTTCTTTTTTCTCTTAGCCTTTGTTTGGCAAGCTGCTGTAAGTTTTCGATAAGATCTTTAATAGTGTCCGAGAAAAATTCATGATTTATTCAAGCTCGAGAAAAAAAAAAAATTCTAACAATTGATAAGACCAGATGAGTCTTCCAATTTGAATGAACCCTCAAGTAAAACAGTAAAATTCTTGGGCAGACACGATAAATTTCGATTTCCCCATTTCATGGTTCTTACCTTTTTTTTTTCACTGAAAGACCCTATTAGAGTCCGCCACAATATCGAAATCGAAGTCGAATTGTGTTAATTTCGAAAAATAAAAACTCTTTTGTATTTCTATCAATTTGAAAAACCGTTTCATTTCTTGGTGTCAAAATAGGATATGTAGTATAAAAATAGAGAATCTATTCTCTTTTTCCCCCCCCAAAAAAATTGGAGATTGTGTAATGCTTACTCTCAAACTCTTTGTTTACACCGTAGTTATATTCTTTGTTTCTCTCTTCATCTTCGGGTTCCTATCTAATGACCCAGGGCGTAATCCTGGACGTGAAGACTAAAAAATAAGAAATTTTTCTTTACTTTATTCTTATAAATGTTTTTAGGATTTGATTTTATCTATTCTACATCTTTAATTTTATCTATTCTACATCTTTAACTAGTCAAATAAAAAAAAGCAAAAGGGTTCGCTAAATTCGAATTTGAAAGATACCCAGTCAGCGACGGAAACGGAAAGAGAGGGATTCGAACCCTCGGTACGAATAGCTCGTACAACGGATTAGCAATCCGACGCTTTAATCCACTCAGCCATCTCTCCTAATTGAAAAAAAAAAAAATAATAATTACTATGTTACATTACACAAAAGATAATGCTTGAAAAAAAGGCCCTTCTTTACTTTAACTTTATTATATAGCTTATATATTTTTTATTGTATTTTGTATTGTATTATACAGATGGATACAACTTTTATCAGCAATTCCATTTTTTATTTCTATAAAATGAAAAATGAAAATAAAGAATGGCCTCGAAAGAGATATCTCGAATCAAAATAGAAAAAAATAAAGAATATCTCTTTACAAAATTACAAAGGGCTTTTTTTTATTTTCACGGCCTGGTCTGGTCAGTACCCAGCCGGGCCCTTTTTTTGTTCCAATGAACCATACCGCCAAATCATAGAAAAATGATTTAGATGGAATCAAAGTGTCATTTCTTATTCTTTATTATTCTTTTGTTTCTTCTTCTTTTTTTTTATTTAATTTACTTTTACTGGATACTCGAAAAAAGGGAAAAACAGAACGATGTATTTTTTTTTGCACAATGCATTTTATGTTATGGCTGAAATTGTTTTGTCGAGCCGTATCTGTCAAAACCCCTTCAAGAACCAAATTTTTTATTTTATTTAGTTATTCAATTTCGTTTTTTATTTTTAAACAAAATAAGTCCTCTTTTCCTAATTTCATTAGGACTCCTAACAAACACGTCAATACTCTAAGCTCTAATTTGCATTTCATGATTTTTTTTATTTCTGTCCTATATTGATTACGTCCGATTCCCTTGTTCGACAAAAGTCTCATTTCTATACAATAATCGTATTGTAGCGGGTATAGTTTAGTGGTAAAAGTGCGATTCGTTCTATTAATCCCCTTAATAGTTAAGGGGTTCTTCAGTTTCATTCATATTCTGATCAAAAACTTTATTTCTTAAAAGGATTTCATTTGAATCCTTTACCTCTAAATGAAAGATTCGAGGAAGAATATCCATTCTCGTGATTTGTATCCAAGGGTCAATTAGAAATTTCAAATTTGGATTATGAAATTACGAAACATAATTTTTGTGAATTTGGAATTAGATCAATCTTTCCAATTGAATAAGTATAAGTAAGGGATCCATGGA